TTGGTATTGAATTTTTTAATAATTATTTTAATAATGGTGTTTATTTTACAGGCTATTGCATTTATTACTTTATACGAGCGTCACTTGTTGGGTAGAAGACAGAATCGTTTGGGTCCAACTAAAGTAAGATTTATAGGGGTTTTACAGGCTTTGTTAGATGGTGTTAAGTTATTGAAAAAGGAGCAAATAACTCCTTTAAATTCTTCTGATTTGTCATTTTTGTTGGTACCCGGGATTTCATTTGTAGTTATATATTTGGAGTGGTATGTTTTGCCTTATTTTTTTGATTTTTTAAGGTTTGAGTATTCTATATTGTTTTTTTTGTGTTTGATTGGTTTTTCGGTTTATACTACTTTAATTAGTGGTATTGTCAGTAAGTCTAAATATGGTATTGTGGGTGCTTTACGTGCTAGTAGTCAAAGGGTTTCATATGAAATTGCTTTTTCTTTGTATGTTTTAGCTATTATAGTTCATTATAGAATATTTAGGTTTGTTAGTGAGTTTAATTTAAGATTATTAATTATTTATTTACCTTTTTTGGTTATAATTATTGCTGAGTTAAATCGAGCTCCTTTTGACTTTGCTGAAGGGGAAAGAGAGTTGGTAAGTGGTTATAACGTGGAGTATGCAAGAGTGGCGTTTGTATTGTTGTTTTTGAGTGAGTATGGAAGTTTAATTTTTTTTAGAGTTATAAGTTCTATATTATTTTTTAAGTTTTCAATAGTGGTTAGTTTTTTAGTTTTTTCTATTATTGTATTTATTCGTAGTTCATATCCGCGTTTTCGTTATGATAAAATGATAACTATGTTTTGATTTAAGTTTTTACCTATTTCTTTAATTTTTTTATTTTATTTTTTTGTGTTGTTTGTTTAAAAAAATTTTAAGTGGAAATTAATTAATCAAGTATTTTTTTTAGATATTTTTATGTTTGTATTTTTTTTGCAGTTTATATTATATTTTAAGGAAGGTATAATTAACGGATTAGTAAAAAAGTTTTTTGGAGCTTTGGTAGATGTTTTTAGGTATAGAAATATTTTACCAATAAGTTCTGTTATTTCATTTTTTACTTTTATTATTTTATTAATTTGTTGTTTTAGAGGTTATTTTACGTATTCTTTTACTCCGGCAGGTATGGTTGAGTTTACTTTTATTTATGCTATGGTGGCTTGAATAAGGACTTTATTAACATTTATCTCGAGTGAAAAATTTTCAGTGTATATAAGTAAGGGTGGTGATACATATTTAAAAACTTTTAGGATGCTGTTGGTAGAAATTGTAAGTGAGTTTTCTCGTCCTTTGGCTTTAACCGTGCGTTTGACTGTCAATATTATGGTTGGTCATTTAATTAGGATAATATTGTATATAGGTATTGAAAATTTTTTAGGTGAGAAATACGTTTGGGTGAGAATTTTGGCTATTATAATAGAATGTTTTGTCTTTTTTATTCAAAGATATATTTTTTCGCGTTTAATTTATTTGTATTTAAATGAATAGTAAAAAGTTTTAAGAGATGTTAACTTAAAGTTAAAGTGTCAAATTTTTAATTTGAAAATGTATTATGCACATCTTAGGTTTGTTAGTTTAAGAGTAATAAAGGGTGGAATGTTAATATAGCATAAGAAGTGCATTTGTTTTAAGCGCAAAAGATATAAGTTAACTAATGAGTTTAATACAAGTCTTCTAAATTTGTTTTAGGTTTTGCCTGCTCATTTTTGTTATTGTTTATAATAATATTTGTAGTTTTTTTAAGTTTACTAAGATTAATTACTAATAATATTGTTATTTGGTGGAGTATTTTTTTGTTGATAACCTTGGTTTTTGTAATATTAAATAAACAAACTACAAGATTTAGTAGTTTATTTAATTATTTTATTATGCAAGAGACGTTAGGTTTATTATTTTTAGTTTTTTCTTTTGGATATTTACAATTATTAATGGTTATAATTAAGATTGGGATGGCTCCTTTTCATTTTTGAATTTTTAGGGTTACAAATGGGGTTTATGGTTTTAATTTGATATGATTTTTAACATTCCAAAAGTTACCATTTTTATTAATTTTTTTGCAGATAATGGTGGCTAAGTTGGTTTTGTTTTTGATGGTGGGTTTATTTATGTGTTTATTTCAGATATTATTAGCAAAAACTTATAAGAATTTGTTGGTGTTGTCTTCAACGGAGTCTTTTAATTGAATTACGTTGGGATTTGTAATATCTTTTATTAATGTGTTATTTTTATTTGTTTATTATTTTATTTTAATATTAACGGTTATTCCTAAGTTTGAAATTTTAAATGTTAGTAATACAGTAAATTGGGAGACTATGCTGGTTTTTATAAATTTACCTTTTAGAGTTAATTTTTTTGTTAAGATTTTTTCATTAAGAGAAATTTTAAAAAGGCAGGGGGTTGGTGTTTTATTGTTGTTGTTTATAATGTTTTTTTCAGTTTTGTCGTTGAGTTTTTGAATGGTTAATTTAAGAACTAAATACTATAAGACGTATAAATATAATAAAAGAGTTTTAATATTTGTAGTTCCTTTAACTATTATAATTTTATTATAAATTTTGAAATTTCATTAGTAAAAATTTAATTATATTATCTTGATAAGGTAAAGTTCTTAGGATGAAGTATAAAAATTTTGAATGTTAAATAGATTAAGCTATGTTTGATTACGGTTCAAAAAGATAAACATTTTTTTTGTAATTTAGTTTAGATAGAATATTTATTTTTGGTGTAAAAGGGATTAATTACAAAGATAATTAATTTTATTTGATTTCATTAGTTTAAATTAAAATATAACTTTGAAGAAGTTGAGATTTATGAAATAATAAAAAATAAAAATAATGTTATAAATTTTATTGCTTCAATGTTGGTTAGTTTACCTTCAAGAAAGAGTTTAACAATTGGATGAAATTTTGGAAGAATATTGGGGATAGTATTAATGTTTCAGATTTTAACTGGTACATTTTTAGCATTTTATTATACTGCCGACGGGTCTGCTGCGTTTGGGGTGGTACAATATATTATATATGAAGTTAATTATGGGTGAATTTTTCGTATTTTTCATTCTAATGGTGCTAGTCTATTTTTTATTTTTTTGTATTTGCATATTTTTAAGGCTTTATTTATATTCAGGTATCGTATAAAAAATGTTTGAACATCTGGTTTAACTATTTATATATTGGTGATGATGGAAGCTTTTATAGGGTATGTTTTAGTATGAGCTCAGATAAGGTTTTGGGCAGCTGTGGTAATTACTAGGTTATTAAGTGTGATTCCCATTTGGGGGCCTTTTATTGTAATGTGAATTTGAAGGGGATTTGGTGTAACTAGAGCTACATTAAAATTTTTTTTCGTAATTCATTTTTTATTACCTTGAGGACTTTTGGTTTTAGTTTTAGTGCATTTAATTTTTTTACACAGAACTGGAAGAACATCCGGACTTTATTGTCACGGGGATTATGATAAAATTTGTTTTGGTCCGGAGTATTGGAATAAAGATGCCTACAATATTTTTTTTTGATTGGTGTTTGTAGTTTTTACTTTGCTATATCCGTATAGGTTGGGTGACCCCGAGATATTTATTGAGGCTGACCCTATGGTGAGTCCTGTGCATATTGTTCCGGAGTGGTATTTTTTGTTTGCTTATGCTATTTTACGTGCTATTCCTAATAAGGTTTTGGGTGTGTTAGCGTTGTTGATGAGAATTGTTATTTTTTATTTTTTTATTTTAATTAACAATTATACATCATGTTTAACTAAGTTAAATAAATTTTTGGTTTATAGGTTTATTATTTCAGCGGTATTTTTAAGATGATTGGGGCAATGTCCAGTAGAGGAGCCTTTTACCATTTTAAGTCCGGTATTTTCAGTTATTTATTTTGTTTTAGTATTTATATTGTTGTTTATATTTTATTTTAGAAAAAAATTGTTTATTTAATTTTAATTACATAATTAGTATATTAAATATATTAGATTTAGGTTCTAAAGAATTATTATTTATGTTATTTATCATAATTTCCATATTCTAAGGTTATCAAGATATGCATATTATATGTTTTTTGCTTCATTAGGATTAACTAGTTCTTTGGTGGTTTTTTTCAAGTATGGACTAATTGTTCCGTTTATTTTTAGATTGTTTACAGTTTTGTTAATTTCTTTTGCTTGGGGTAAGGATATTTCTATGGAGGGTTTAAGGGGCTATCATAATTTTTTTGTAATAGACGGTTTTAAATTTGGTGTAGTTTTATTTATTTTTAGGGAGTTTATATTTTTTTTTAGTATTTTCTGAGTATTTTTTGATGCTGCACTTGTTCCGGTACACGAACTTGGTGAGAGATGGTCACCCATGGGTATGCATTTGGTTAATCCTTTTGGTGTACCTTTGTTAAACACCATTATTTTATTAAGAAGCGGGGTTTCAGTTACATGGGCCCACCATAGTTTATTAAGTAATAAAAGTTGTACAAATAGAATGGTATTAACCTGTATTTTAGCAGTGTATTTTACTATAATTCAGTTAATGGAATATAAAGAAGCTAGTTTTTCCATGTCTGATGGTATTTTTGGTAGTGTGTTTTATTTGTCTACAGGGTTTCATGGTATTCATGTATTATGCGGTGGATTATTTTTGGGGTTTAATTTATTACGTTTATTAAAGTCTCATTTTAATTATAATCACCATTTGGGTATAGAGTTCGCTATTTTATATTGGCATTTTGTTGATGTGGTTTGGTTGTTTTTATTTGTTTTTGTTTATTGGTGATCTTATTGCTATGTTAGTTTATTTAAGAATTTGTAACTTGTAATTACAGGGATTAAATTAGCATTGGTGGAATATTTATTGTTAAGATTTGTGTTTTTTTTTAAACCCGTTATTTTTTTTGCTTTTATTATTTTTTTTAGTTTTATATTATTTAAAAATATTGCCTGAAGCGGTGTATTTTTTATTATTGACTCAAATGTGTTTGTATTGTTGATTTTTATAATAATTTTTATTTATGGTGTGGTGTTAATAAGTGAAAAAAATTATAATTTGATTTTGTTAAGGGCAATTTTAATTTTGGTTTGTTTATTTTTTTTTATTTCTAGTAATATATTAATATTGTATATGTATTTTGAGTTATCTATATTTCCAATTTTAATTATAATTTTAGGGTATGGGTCCCAGATTGAAAAAATTAATTCGGGTTATTATTTATTGTTTTACGCGGCCATTTGTTCTTTTCCGTTTTTATTTATTTATTATAAAAGTATGTTCATATTTTCAACTAATTATTTTGATTTTAATATTTCTTGGGAATTGTATTTTATTTTAAGTTTGACATTTATAATAAAATTTCCAGTTTATTTTTTACATTTATGATTACCTAAGGCCCATGTAGAGGCACCCACAACTGCAAGAATATTGTTGGCAGGTTTATTATTAAAATTGGGAACTGCTGGGTATTTACGTATTTTAGGGTCTATAAATTTTGTGTATAATAATTTTTGAGTTATTATTGCTTTGTTGGGTATAATTTTGGCTTCATTTAGGTGTGTTTTCCAAAGGGATGCTAAATCACTGGCAGCTTATTCATCAGTCACCCACATAAGCTTTTTATTGTTGACTTTAGTATATATTATAATAAGAAGTAAAGTAGGTGGTTTAATAATAATGTTAGCACACGGTTATACTTCCACATTGATATTTTATTTAATTGGGGAATTTTATCACGTTACTTCTACACGGATGGTGTATTTTTTAAATAGGTTTTTTACTTCAAGTATTTTCTTTGGGGTTGTTTTTTCGCTAGTTTTTTTATCTAACAGCGGTGTACCCCCTTCTTTGTCTTTTTTATCTGAGTTTATAATTATTTTAAATAGGATTGTTATTAGAAAAATATTATTTTTTATTATTTTTATTTATTTTTTAATTTCATTTTATTATTCGTTGTTTTTAATTGTTTGTGTTATAATAGGAAAAAACTTTATTAATGTTAATAATTTTAATGTGGGGTTTGCACTATCAACAGTTATTATAATGTTTAATGTTTTTTGATTGTCTATATTTTTTTAAGATAAGATATAGAAATGTCAAATATAAAGCGCGTTTATATTTGACTTTTTTTAATTTATAAGAGAAAAATTTTTATTGGAAGAAAAATTTCTCTTATATTAATATATATATGAAATATCAAGGAGGTTTGTCAGTATGATTGGAAAGTTCTAATCATAAAGATATTGGAACATTATATTTTTTATTTGGTTTGTGGTCCGGTATAGTTGGTACTAGTTTATCATTAATTATTCGTTTGGAGTTGGCTAAGCCCGGGTTGTTATTGGGTAATGGACAGTTATATAATTCTATTATTACTGCGCATGCAATTTTGATAATTTTTTTTATGGTGATACCTAGCATAATTGGTGGATTTGGTAATTGAATGTTGCCTTTAATGTTGGGGGCTCCGGATATAAGTTTTCCTCGTTTAAATAATTTAAGATTTTGGTTGTTACCAACTGCTATATTTTTAATTTTAGATTCTTGTTTTGTTGATATGGGTTCTGGTACGAGGTGAACTATTTATCCACCGTTGAGTACTTTGGGCCATCCGGGTAGTAGGGTTGACTTGGCGATTTTTAGTTTGCATTGTGCGGGGATAAGCTCTATTTTAGGTGGAATTAATTTTATGTGTACCACAAAAAATTTACGTAGGAGTTCAATTTCTTTGGAGCACATAAGGTTATTTGTTTGAACTGTTTTTGTTACTGTATTTTTATTGGTGTTATCGTTGCCGGTTTTGGCGGGTGCCATTACTATGTTGTTAACAGATCGTAATTTAAATACATCGTTTTTTGATCCAAGAACGGGTGGTAATCCTTTAATTTATCAACATTTGTTTTGATTTTTTGGGCACCCTGAAGTTTATATTTTAATTTTACCTGCGTTTGGTATTATTAGACAATCTACTTTGTATTTAACAGGTAAAAAGGAAGTTTTTGGTTCGTTGGGCATAGTTTATGCTATTTTGAGAATTGGTTTGATTGGGTGTGTAGTTTGGGCACATCATATGTATACAGTGGGTATGGATTTAGATTCGCGGGCTTATTTTACAGCAGCCACTATGGTTATTGCGGTACCAACCGGGGTAAAAGTTTTTAGATGGTTGGCCACATTGTTTGGTATAAAAATAGTTTTTCAACCTTTGTTATTGTGAGTTATGGGGTTTATTTTTTTATTTACTATTGGTGGGTTAACTGGTGTAGTATTGTCTAATTCTAGCTTAGATATTATTTTGCATGATACTTATTATGTAGTTAGTCATTTTCATTATGTTTTAAGATTGGGGGCTGTTTTTGGTATTTTTACGGGTATCAGTTTGTGATGAACTTTTATAACTGGGCATGTTTATAATAAATTAATAATGTCAGTGGTTTTTATGTTGATATTTGTTGGTGTAAATTTAACATTTTTTCCTTTGCATTTTGCCGGTTTACATGGTTTTCCACGTAAATATCTGGATTACCCGGATGTTTATTCAGTATGAAATGTTATATCTTCATATGGTTCAATAATTAGGGTGTTTGCTTTATTTTTATTTTTATACACATTAATTAATTCTTTTGGGAGTACTAAGCTTATAATAAATGATGCTTTTATTAGTAGAAGACCAGAGTACAGTATAAGAAGATATGTGTTTGGTCATAGTTATCAATCTGAAATTTATTTTAGGTGTTCTGTGATAAAAATTTAAAAAAATTTTTTAGTATAATTGAAAGTATATTTAATTGCAAATTAAAAGGTTAAAAAATTTTTAGAGTAAATAAGGTAGGATAAGTTAGTCTGTTAGGTTCATACCCTAAGGGTGTTTTCTCTTATTAATGACGGTTATAATAAAGTTTTAGTATAAAAGTTTAGTATAAATTATTGTCAATAATTAGGTTAAAACTTTAAGGAGTTCTTTAGTATAAAAAATAGTATGTTTGATTTCCAATCAAGGGGCACAAAGAATTAATTGGTAATATAGGTAATTATTTTCAAGGTTATAATTTAAATTTTTCTAATAGGTTGTTTTCGAGTTATATAGATTGATTTCACAGGTTTAATTGTAGGTTGTTATTGGGTGTTTTGGTATTTGTAATTTTATTATTTTTATATTTAATAATAAATAATTATTATTTTAAAAGCAAAAAAATTGAATATCAATTTGGTGAATTGCTGTGTAGTGTGTTTCCAACTTTAATTTTGTTAATGCAAATAATTCCATCGTTGAGTTTATTATATTATTATGGTTTAATAAATTTAGATAGGAACTTAACTGTTAAGGTTACGGGCCATCAATGATATTGAAGGTATGAGTTTAGGGATATCCCTGGGCTTGAGTTCGATTCATATATAAAATCACTGGATCAGTTAAATTTGGGGGAGCCTCGTTTATTGGAAGTAGATAATCGTTGTGTGGTTCCTTGTGATACTAATATTCGTTTTTGTATTACATCCGCTGATGTAATTCATTCATGGGCCTTGCCTTCGATGTCTATTAAGTTGGATGCAATAAGGGGGATTTTAAGGACTTTATGTTACAGGTTTCCAGTGGTGGGTGTATTTTATGGACAGTGTTCAGAAATTTGTGGTGCTAACCATAGTTTTATACCTATCGCCTTAGAAGTGACTTTGTTGGATAATTTTAAGAGATGGTGCTATTTAAATATAGATTAGGTGTTTAGCTAGATAGTTTAATAAAAATTTTTATTTGTGGTATAAAGGATTTAATAGCTATAAAATATTTTTATTTATTAGTGGGTATTGCATACCGTTTAAAAAGAAAATTATTGTGAATAAAAAATAAAATTGAAAGGTTGAAATTTTATAATTATTTTATTGTTTCATAATAAAAATTATAAAATTTAGAGTTGAAATGTCGACTTTTAAGATATTTGTTCAAAATGTTATATAATTAGAAATTTATTAGTATAAGTTTAATTAGTTTATTTAAAATATAAAAGTTAAAGTATTTGTACAATTAGTTTTATAACTGTTTAATAATTTAAATCAGTTGTTTTATTATTTTAAAAGAATTATTAAAGTGTGTAATAATTTTATAATTTTAAAATAAGTAATAAAGTTATAAATTTTATAAATTTATAAAATTTAAAAAAATAACTAAATTATTAATCAAATGTTTATTAAAGACTTAGACTTTTTAATAAAGTTTGCTTCTGCCCCATGAAAATATTTAAATGGCAGTCTTAGCGTGAGGACATTAAGGTAGCAAAATAATTTGTGCTTTTATTGGGTTCTAGTATGAATGAAGTTATTGGTTAATTATTTTTTATTTTTATTAATGAACTTAATACGATATAAAAAAGTATTGTTATAATAACACAAAGATAAGTCTTCGGAAATTTTATTTTAATATTAATATAGAGTTTTATTAATATTAAAAGTTTTCTAGGGCAGAATTTTATATAATTTAAAAATCTATTTTAATAATTTATAAAAATTACTCCGGAGTTAACAGAAAATCATATCTAATCTAGTACTTATAGTAAGATAAGTTTTACATCGATGTTGTATTTAAGTTTATTAAAAAAGGAGAAAATTTAAGTTTTAAGACTGTTCTTCTTTTAATTAATTTAACGTGATATTAGTTTAATTCATTGCGAGATAGAATTGTTTATCTTGGTTGTTATAATTTAAAAAATTTAATAGTACGAAAGGAAAATTAAAAAAAGTTTAAAACTTTTAAAGGAAAAGTAGTTTTCTAATTTTAAATTTGTTATTTGTGGCTTTGTTTGCGGTTTTGTTGTTATTGGTTTTATACGCAGGAAATTTTGTTATGAGGGTAAAAAAAAGTGATTTATTAAAAGTGGGAGCTTTTGAAAGTGGATTTGTTAGAGTAGGTAAAATTCAAAATTCGTTTAGTATTCATTTTTTTGTTATAATATTAATATTTGTAATTTTCGATTTAGAGATTGTTATATTTTTAGGTTTGTTAATTTCGGATGTTAGTTCATTAATTAGATTTTTTATATTAATGTTGTTTATTTTCGGGGGTTTTTATATAGAATGATGATACGGTAAATTGGTATGAGTGGTTTAAAGTAATGAAATTAATATTATGGTTTATTTGATGTCAATAAGATTTTTTTTTATTTTGGTTAGAATTTTGTTTTTGCCATTAATAAAATTAAGATTATTTTTTCTTGAGTGGGATTTTTTATCGTTAAAGTTTAATTTTTATTTTAATAGAATTTTGTTTTCTTTTATTTTGGGGTTGGTAACTTTAAGGGTGTTAGTTTTTAGTACTTATTATTTAAATAGTGAATTAAATTTCAACTATTATTATTTTGTTTTATTAATTTTTGTTGGTAGTATGTTTATGTTAAATTATAGAAGAAGTATTTTCACTATGTTGTTAAGATGAGACTTGTTGGGTATTTCTAGGTTTTTTTTGGTATTATTTTATAATAATTGAGATAGCAATTCGGGGGCTATAAATACTGCTTTAACTAATCGTATTGGGGATTTTTTTATTTTTAGATTTTTCAGAGGGGTTTTATTTTATAGTTATTATTTTTTAAGATTTGAAATGTTGTGTGGGTCAATAATTTTGTTGTTATTGCTTACTTCATTTACTAAAAGTGCTCAATTTCCGTTTAGGAGGTGGTTACCCAAGGCTATAAGTGCCCCCACACCGGTTAGTTCGTTGGTTCATAGCAGTACGTTGGTTACGGCAGGTTTAATTTTATTAATAAATTTTAGAAAAATTTTATTAAGGTATAATGTTATAATAATTGTTTTATTAATTGGTTTATTTACAATATTTTTTTCGAGTGTGGCAGCGATGGTTGAAGAGGATATAAAAAAGGTAGTAGCTTTAAGAACTTTGTCTCAAATGGGTTTTTCTATAACTACGTTGGGTTTAGGTATAAGATTTGTGGCGTTTGTTCATTTAGTAAGACATGCATTGTTCAAAAGGTGTTTATTTATACAAGTTGGTTATATTATTCATAGTAATTATGGCCAACAGGATGGACGTGGGTATGGTAACAACGGTAATTTACCTATATTTATACAGTTACAATTGCTGATTACGTTATTTTGTTTGTGTGGTTTAATATTTTCCAGGGGGATGGTGAGAAAAGATTTAATTTTGGAGTTGTTTTATATAAATAGTTATATGATAATTTTAAGTTTAATTTTTTTTATTTCTATTTTTTTAACTTTTGGTTATAGATATCGTTTGTGGAAAAGGTTTTTTACAAGTTTTAGTAAAGTAGTAAGAGTTTTTAGTACCACATTAGTTATAAATTTTTTAAGTTTGGGGTTGATTGTTTTTTCTATTATATTTATGTGATGATTAAACTATAATTTAATGGTACTGCCGGCATTATTTTTGTTTGTAGATTTTTTTGTACCACTGTTATATGTGGTGTTAATTGTATTATTGAGATACATAATTTTAAAATTTCTAATTAAAGAATTTGCTTATAAATTTTTAGTAGATTATTTAGCTAAAAATGTAATTTATAAAGTTAAAAATTTGAAGTTCATAGACAATAATTTAAATAAATTTGGTTATATGGGATTTAACTTTTTAGGGGTATTGAGAACTGTTTTTACAAGGTATATGAGTACATTTAAGTATAATAATTTAGTAATTTTAATATTTTTTTTATTTCTGTTTTTATAAAAAAATATAAAGAATAAGGGACTATAATTTAAGTTTAAAATATGTAACTTGCATTTACAAAATTTTTAGTTCTAATTTAAATTTATATTTTTAAATAAATATATTATATAATATATATAAATATATTATATTAAATAAATTTAATATAATATATAATATAAAAATGAAATCTAAGATTTCATCTTATTATTTTAAAGGAAGTAAAACACAGTTAAATATACAAAGATATAAAATACAAGCGGTAGAAAGCGAAGTATTTTTACAATTTGGAGACTGTGTTTTACTTATCTTTATAATAATTCTTATATATATAATATGTTATATATATATGCTTAGTCTTATGTATTTCAGTGTGTAGTTTAAGCTTAAAACGTAATATTTGGGTTATTAAAATTTTGTCACTGATACTGCGTGTTTTAGATGTATTAGGCTAAATTTTAAAGGGGGGGGTGTTTGTATTGAAGCTGGTTATGGGTTATTGTGGTTAATAATTAAAAATTTATTTAGAATAAAACTTTTAGTTTAACTAGAATTTTTCATTTACACTGAAAAGGTTAAAAGTTTTATTTTTATGTTTTTTTTGAGTGTGTCATTGTTGAGAGGTATTTTTAGGTATATAAATATGGATCCTATGAAGAGTAGTTTTTTTTTGATTTTAAGAATATTAATATGTATACCGATATTGTCTTTTAGTGGGTATGTTTGATTTTCTTATTTTATTTGTTTATTGTTTTTAAGTGGTATTTTTGTTATTTTAGTTTATTTTTCAAGTTTATCAAAAATTAATTTAGTTAAAAGTTATTTAGTTTTTTTAAGTTTTTTGCTTAGTTTTTTGGTATTAAAAATTAGTTATAATAATATTTTATATAGTGTAAATTTAAATGTGTTTTATTATAGTATTTTCTGATTGTTAATTGTGTTTATTTTATTAATTTTATTATTTTTTATAAATTTTACGAGTTATTTTTTAAACTTTTCAGGGGCTTTGCGAAAAGTTTAAAGTGCGTGGTTAATGAGTAATTGAGTTTTATATAAAGTTATTAATAATTATTTTTTTATTTATTAGATTGTTTATGTTATTTTTTAAGTGACATCGTTTTATTTTTATTTTAATCGCATTAGAGTTTTTAATAATAACTTTGTTTATTAAGTTTATGGGTTTATTGAGTGAAATAATGTTTTTTTATTTTATGTGTTTTTCTGTTATTTCAAGTATTTTGGGCATAATTGTAATAGTAGGGGGAATAAAATTTTATGGTAGAGATCAATGTATTTATTAATCGAAGATGGTAGATTTAAGTTAAGTTCAAACTATTAATTTTCAAAATTAAAAATATTAATCTATATTTTTGGTGTTGATGAGAATTAACTTGTTGAGGCTTTAGTATAATTTAATAGTATAGTTTATTTTCAATAAATAGGTGTTAAGTCTTAATTTAAAGATTGCTTTTATAGATTTAAAATTTGATTATGGTTTGTGAATAGTTAAAATAGTATTATTTAAGTTTAATTTATTGAGTGGGCAATGGAAGTTTACCCCGGTAATTTGTTATTTGTATAATACTTGTTCCAGAATAATCGGCTAGGCTTGTTAAAATTTAAACTTTATTTTGTTTTAATTATAATCTTTTTGATAGAATTTATAAGATTATAGGTTAAATTTTAATTTATTATGGTGTGTGATTATAATTTTAAGTTTTGATAAACGAATTAGATTAGTACCTAATTAGTCAAAAGTTAAAAAAGCAGAAGTAAAGTAGTATTTAAACTGAAAGAATATTGGCAGATTTTCTAAATTATCTTTGGAGGTTGAGTAATAATTGAGAACCCTCATTAACTACTTTTATAATAGTCTCATGTATGATCGTTTATTTTATGCTTAAGGTATATAATTAAAAATGTTAATTTGGTAAAATAGATATATATTTGGTTTATGTAGGAGTAAAATTTGACCTACAATAATTAAGTGATTGTGGATTTAGCATTTTAGTGATGTTATGAAAATGTAAAAGACAGTAAAAAAATTTTTATGATTTTTTGAAGATTATTTAGATGTGGTACAAATCATCCATCAATTGCCCCAAGGGGAGTAAGTTGTAGTAAAGTAGATTTAGGGGAACCTTAATCTAGTAGTTAAACTATTTATTTTTGTTTTGAAAACAAGATTAAAGAAAATTTTTCTTGTAGTTTTAAGAGTTAGTTTAAGGTAAGAATTGTTGACTGTTAATCAGAAGGTTTACTCTTAAAGTTTAAGTTTAAAGAATGTAGTTTAAGTAAAATGTTAGATTGTAAATCTAAAGTTAGTGTTCTTG